AAAGGACGAATAAAAGAAATTTTAGGATGAATGACTAGGATTTTTAAAAAATAAAGACCAGAGTAATTACATTGAAGGTCATGGGCCCCAAAAGGGGAGAAAAAAAAAAGAGACTGGGAAATGAATCATCTTAGTACCAGGGAAAAGAAATCAACCGAGATCCCGTTAGTAGTGAGAACGAAAGTGGGGGGAGAATTTTATCGAACAAAGAAGGTAAAAGACCTGTAGATAAAAGGGGGAAAAACCAAAAGGGTGGACCACCATCCAAGGGAAAAAATCCCCAAAAAAATAAAAATACCGATAGTGAAAAGTACTGTGAAGGAAAGTTGAAAGAGAGTTGAAAAAGAACCGGAAATCCTAAAAAGAAAAGCAGTCGGGGAGGAACCGGCGTACCTTTTGTATAAGTGGTTCGCAAGAAGAAAATTTGGCAAACTTAAGTCAAGAAGATATAGGTATTTTGAAAGAAGAAAAAAAGAAGAAAAAAGTCAAATGAACCCGAAACCAAGTGATCTATTCCTGGTCAGGTACGGGAGAAAAAAAACCGTGACCGAACCGGTGGATGTGGCAAAATCCTCGGAGGAACTGGGGATAGGGGTGAAAAACCAATCGCACTTGGATATAGCTGGTTTTCTGCGAAAACTATCTAAGTAGGACCGGGGTCAAGGGACTCTGAGTCAGACATAGGACGATAAGGCCCTATGTCGAAAGGGAAAAAACCCAGACCATTAGTTAAGGGCATTAACTCTTTTTCCTAAGCTTGTGTAACTTAATAGAAAAGTATGTAGTTTCGACCTACAAAATAGAGGTGCAATTCCTTTCACGAGCGAAATCGTTTACCTATGGTTGCAGCTTATTTTGATCAATTTAATATTATCCCAATTTTTTCAATATGAATTTATTGTTTATCTATCTGAACCAATGGGGAATTTTTTTGTTTAAGTAATTCTCTTTTTATGTTCTTTTTTATTCTTTTTATTTATAATATTATTAGTGCTCCCCAAAAAATTGTACCTAATCGTATCGTAGTTGGTCTCGAAATTATTTATGACCATTTCAATACTGTTCTTTTAGATAATTTAGGTTATTATGAGAATGGAACAAATAATAAAAAAAGGGGGGGATACTTAGCCTTTGTATTATCTCTATTTTTTATAATTCTTTTTTGTAATGGTTTAGGTCTTTATCCCTATGTATTTACACCAACAGTACATATAATAATAACATTGGGGATATCAGTATCAATAATAATAGGAATAACAATCACTTGTTGTATAGTTCATGGGCTAAATTTTGTTAGTATGTTAATGCCACAAGGGGCCCCTTTAGCTTTAGCTCCCTTATTAACGATAATCGAAACACTAAGTTATATTTCGAGAGCAATATCATTAGGAGTACGATTAGCCGCGAATATAAGTTCAGGACATCTTCTTTTTAGTATTATTGCTAGTTTTCTTCCAATGGCTTTAGCTGCTGGTATGTTAGGGAGTGCATTAGTACCTCTTACTATTTTATTTTTAGTTACTGTTTTGGAAATGGCTGTTGCTATAATTCAAGCATATGTATTTACATTATTAACAATTGTATATTTAAGAGATACTGTAGAGTTACATTAAGGGGATACCAAAGACCGAGCGTGAACCCACGCGCTCAAAGGAGATTAAGTTAATAGGGAAACTCATAGTCTTCAAAACTATCTACATCGGTTCAAATCCGGTATCTCTTGAGCTGTTATGGCGGAATACGGTAGACGCGAAAGATTTAAAATCTTTTCTTAGTTGGGTGAAAGTTCAAGTCTTTCTGACAGTAATCTGAGGTTGTAGTTTAATTGGTAGAGCTACGACTTGTCGAGTCGTCCGATAGGAGTTCGATTCTCCTCAATCTCGTGTTTACCTCCCCCTCCCTTCTATAGTTTAAAGGTAGAACTATTGGTTTCTATTCAATTAATAAGAGTTCGATTCTCTTTAGAAGGATAAATAAAACAACCACCGAGATGAAAGAAATGCATATAAGAGAAGATGTTTTATTTATTTTATTATCTTTTATTACTGTTATTGCTGCTATTATGACAATTGGAGGATCTTACAGGGGAAAAAAATTACATCCCTCAATATACTCAGTATTTTGGTTAATATTGGCATTTATAGGGAGTTCAGGCCTATTTATAATAATAGGATTAGAATTTATGGGACTAATGTTGATAATAATATATGTAGGAGCAATTTGTATTATATTTTTATTTGTTATAATGATGATACCAGGGGAAGAGAAAAATGTTCCCAAACAATTAGTTAGACAACAACCAATATCATATACAGTATTTGTGGGTACTCTTATAGGGGCAGTATTAATAATAGAACTATCTTTAGTAGGGGGGAATGAAATAAATTTTGAGTTATTAGAAACATTAAATGGAGCAGGACAAACAAATTTAGAAGCTATAGGATCCGTTTTATATTTTAATTATTATTTTCTTTTTATTTTAGTAAGTCTAATATTATTAATAGCAATGATAGGGACAATAGTATTAGGACTACATAAAAAACAGGAAACGATATAAGAAATGATAAACATAATAAAAGGACAAATATTAGATGCGAATGAACCATGACAATTAGGATTTCAAGATGCGGGATCACCAGTAATGGAAGAAATAATAATGTTACATGATAAAATATTATTTATTTTAACTATTATAATAGGAGTAGTTTTATGATTAATAATACGAATAGTGTTATCAAAATGAGGAGCACCAAGTCCACATACATATTATTGAAATAAATTAGATGGATCATTAATAGAAATAATATGAACAATAATACCAGCATTAATATTAATAATAATAGCTTTTCCAAGTTTAAGATTATTATATATAATGGATGAAACAACAATAAAACCAGGGATAACAATAAAAGTAGTAGGTCATCAATGATATTGATCCTATGAATATTCTGATTTTCCATTAGAAGAAAGTCCAACATTTGATAGTTATATGATACCAACAACAGATTTAACATTAGGGGATTTAAGACTATTAGAAGTAGATAATAGATTAATAGTGCCAGTAGATACAAATGTAAGAGTATTAATAACAGCAGCAGATGTAATTCATTCCTGAACTGTCCCCTCATTAGCTGTTAAAATGGATGCAGTACCAGGAAGAATAAATGAAACAGGATTATTAATAAAAAGACCAGGGGTATTCTATGGTCAATGTTCAGAAATATGTGGGGCGAACCATAGTTTTATGCCAATAGTAGTAGAAGCAGTTTCATTATCGAAATATACAGATTGAATAGTATCTTTTTTAGAAGAGGCACGGGACTAATATTATTTTGGGGTACTCCCGCAATCCCCGAGCCAGCCCCTATCGTCTAATGGTAGGACGATTGGTTTTCATTCAGTTGGTAGGAGTTCAATTCTCCTTAGGGGTACCATGACTTCATTTGTGAGATGATTTTTTAGCTGTAATCACAAAGATATCGGTTCATTATATTTAGTATTAGGTGCTTTTTCAGGCATGATTGGTACTGCATTTAGTATGTTGATTAGATTAGAATTATCTTCACCAGGATCAATGTTAGGAGACGATCATTTATATAATGTTATCGTTACTGCTCATGCATTTGTTATGATTTTCTTCTTAGTAATGCCAACAATGATAGGGGGATTCGGAAATTGATTTGTACCATTAATGATAGGAGCACCGGATATGGCATTCCCACGATTAAATAATATTAGCTTTTGATTATTACCACCAGCTTTATTGTTACTATTAGGATCTTCTTTAGTAGAACAAGGAGCTGGTACAGGGTGGACGGTTTATCCACCATTAGCTTCTATTCAAGCTCATTCTGGTGGTTCAGTTGATATGGCAATTTTTAGTTTACATTTAGCTGGATTGTCTTCAATATTAGGAGCAATGAATTTTATAACCACGGTTATAAATATGAGAGCTCCCGGTATAACAATGAATAGAATTCCCCTATTCGTTTGATCTGTCTTTATAACAGCCATATTGTTATTATTATCATTACCAGTATTAGCTGGAGCAATAACAATGTTATTAACAGATAGAAATTTTAATACAACATTTTTTGATCCTGCTGGTGGAGGTGACCCTATTTTATATCAACATTTATTTTGATTTTTTGGTCTAAGTAGGATGGCCATTTTTTCCACTATATGCGGGAATAACCCATAGCCTATATGCAGAGAGGGGGGTCAATCCGCAAGAAATCTATAGGGGGCGAACCACGCTGTCCCCATTGAGTTCTTCAGAGACTTTACGTGGGAGATCTATAAATGATAAAAAAAGTTAGGCACTATAAATCTTTTTGCACACATACTTCCCCCTTTTTTAATATTTCCCCATGAACTATTGGTTTTATTGAGGGTGCTGGTCAATTTAAAATAGTAAGAAAGATATTAAAGGAACGAAGGATAACGGTTCCTATTATCTTTGTATTATTTTTGGGTCCTAAAGAAGGTGCTTTTTGTGATTATTTAAGAAAACAATTAGGTAATTATGGAAGAATAACAATAAATAGAAGAGGATCCTATATTTATGAAACAGAGACCTTTTTAAAGGAATTGATTAAATTAATTGAAGAGAAAGGTGAATTTAAAGATGTTCCTGGTCTTAAACAAGCTAAAAAACTATTATGTAAACATTCAGAAGAACAATTAAAAATAAAAAAAAATAAGTATACATGGTGATTAACAGGTTTTTGTGAAAAAACCAGTTTATGAAAAATATATTATTGTCGTCGGATAAAAAACAAGTTTAGTGAACCATTTGGTGTCCCCAGGGGAACTTCAGGACAATCAGATCCATTAGATAAAATAATATTTACAATTAGTATAAAACGTGTCCCCCAAAAAAACAACATAGGGCACCAATGAATAAAAAATTTGGATAAATTAAAGAGCCAGAAAAGAATAGAATATAGGAAATGAGTTAACATATACAAAATGTTCCGTCCTAATAGTTTAAATTAGTTGTTTAAAAGGATTAAGATAAAGTCCAAGAAGAAGAACAAAATTAGCATCCAGAGGTTTTTAGCCGGGGTAAAGGAGGATCACTCCTATTATCCAATTATTTCACTATATGCTGAAGTATCCTCGACCATATAAGGTTAATAACGGTTGAGTATCCATCTAACACTTTGGGGATTATTAGCAGGGGTTTTTTTATCCCTCAGAGACTTTACGTGAAACAAACCAAAGAAGTGATAGCTTAGAAGAGAGCCGGGATAAGAAGAATGAACTGAATATTATCATTGCTATTATACCTGCCGCCTTTAGCAGCGGTTTGTCATTTATTGATAGGTGGGTACCAAAGGGAAAATAAACTTGGCGGAACCTCTATAAAACGAATAGCTTTATTTTGATCCTTAATTTCACTAATAGGAGTAATAATAATATGATTATCATTAGATGAAGGGGGGGATTTTACTCCCTTATTAATAATTGATTGAACAGGAGGACCAGAGAAAGCATTATTTTATCAATGAGGCCCCTTAGTATTTGGTATTGATGGTATCTCTATTTTTTTTATTATTTTAACTGCTTTTATTGTTCCATGTTCTATTTTAATAAGTTGAAATTCTATTAAATATTTTTCAACTGGATTTTTTATCTGTTTGGCTATAGTACAATTATTATTATATGGAGTATTTACAGTATTAGATATATTATTATTTTATATATTATTTGAAGGAGTATTAATCCCTATGTATTTAATATTAGGAATATGAGGATCAAGAGAAGAAAAATGACAAGCAGCATATTATTTCTTTTGTTATACCTTAATCGGTTCCATTATAATGTTATTATGTATATTCGTTATGTACAATGTACATGGAACAACAGATTATTTACTATTAGTAAGTATAAGTGATACAGTACCATTAAACATCCAGAGATGGGTGTTCATAGGAATATTTATAGCGATGGCGGTAAAAATACCTATATTTCCCTTTCATATTTGATTACCTAAAGCACATGTTGAAGCACCAGTAGCAGGTTCCGTTTTATTAGCTGGTATCCTTTTAAAATTGGGGGGTTATGGATTAATAAGATTATCTTGACCTATATTACCTTTAGGAACACATAATTTTGCTCCTATTCTTCTTACTGTTGGTTTAATTGGTATAATTTATGGTAGTTTAACAACATGTAGACAAATAGATGTAAAAAGACTAGTAGCCTATTCATCAGTAGCACATATGGGTTTAGTAACAGTAACATTAGTAACACATGATATAATAGGTTTAACAGGTTCAATATATATAATGTTAGCTCATGGTATAGTTAGTTCTTTATTATTTATTCTTGTTACTATTTTATATGATCGTCATCATACAAGATTAATTAAATATTATAGAGGTTTATCTATTTCTATGCCTATTTGAGCTACTATTATGATAATGGCTACATTGGCCAACGTTGCCGTTCCTTCTAGTGGCAATTTTATTGGGGAATATTTATCCATTTTATCCGCCTTCTCTTGAAATCCTCTTATTGGGTGTTTTGCTGCCTTTGGTGTCATTTTATCCGCCATTTATTCCTTTTATTTTGTTAATAGAGTTACTTTTGGAGCCTCTTCTAATTATTTAGTATACCCAAGAGATGTAAATAGAAGAGAGTTTAATATATTATCTATTATGATTTTTATAACTTTTTTTATCGGTATTTATCCTTCATTTATGTTAGAGATAATACAAAATTCGTTATTTTATCTTGTTCAATAAACTTTCTTTCGGGGTTGAGAAGATTTGAACTTCTTTCCCTCAAGTTAACAGCTTGATGTTTTACCAATTAAACTACAACCCCTCCCTTAAAAAAGATAGAACATTTTATTTGTACAGGATTTTAAAAAAAGATAGAACATTTTATTTGTATTGGACAGGATTTGAACCTGTGGGGGTTTTTTACCCATCGTTTAGCAAACGACTGCTTTTGACCTAACTTAGCTACCAATACAAATAGGATGAAGAGTACAAAGCCTTTGGTAGGACTTGAACCTACATTGAACTACTTACAAGGTAGTTGAATTTCCTTATTATCCTACAAAGGCTACCTTTTGCTATCCTACAAAGGCTACCTTTTGCTATTCTACAAAGGCTACCTTTTGCTTTATTGGTTGAGAGTAGCTTAATTGGTTGAGCATTAGACTTTTAATCTAATGGATGTGGGTTCAAGTCCCATCTCTCTTATAAGTACACCAAGGGATATAAGAACAATGAATTATCTAACAGAAACTATTAAATTATTAATTATATTTATACCATTATTATTATCAGTAGCTTATTTAACACTAGCTGAAAGAAAAATATTAGGATTAATGCAAAATAGGAAAGGACCAGCTATTGTAGGGCCCTGAGGATTAATACAACCTATAGCAGATGGGGTAAAGTTAATAACTAAAGAACTTGTTGTTCCTAATCAAGCTAATAAATTTCTTTTTTTTATTGCCCCTATTATAACTTTTTCTTTGGCTATTTTAGGATGAATTATTATAGGATTTGATAAAGGAGTGTTAATAAGTGATTTAGATGTTGGTGTTTTATATTTCTTAGCTATTAGTGGATTATCAATATATGCAATATTATTATCAGGATGAGCAAGTAATTCAAGATATCCATTATTAGGGGCAATAAGATGTGCAGCACAAATGATTAGTTATGAAGTTGCTATTGGTTTAATTATTTTATCTGTTATTCTTTGTGCTGGTTCTTTAAATATTTCTGATATTGTTTTAAGTCAAAAATATATTTGATTTTTTTTACCTTTATTTCCTGCTGCTATTATGTTTTTTATATCTAGTTTAGCTGAAACTGCTAGAGCTCCTTTTGATTTAACTGAAGGGGAATCAGAATTAGTATCTGGTTTTAATGTTGAATATTCATCTATATCTTTTGCTTTATTTTTCTTAGGAGAATATTCAAATATAATTTTAATGAGTTGTATGATGACTATTTTCTTCCTTGGTGGTTGATTGTCCCCCTTTGTTTTTATTAACCTTCAACTTTTTTCTTTAGCTCCCTTTTGATTCTTTTTAAAATCCGCTATTTTTATATTAATTTTTATTTGATCAAGAGCCTCATTTCCAAGAATAAGATATGATCAATTAATGGCTCTTTTATGAAAATCTTATCTCCCTATTAGTCTTGGTTTTTTTGTTTTTACTGCTGGTATCTTAATTGGTTTTAATGGTGTTCCCCCTTTTTAAAACATCCTCTGATGAAAGGGGAGAATTGAACTCCCACTAACAGTGCCACAAACTGTTGTTCTACCTTTTTTAAACTACTTTCACCTTTTATTAATGCCTAAAGAAGGAATTGAACCTTCTCCATTAGATTTTCAATCTAATGCTCTACCTTTTGAGCTATTTAAGCATTATCTATCTTTTCTCATTTATCAAGATCAGATATATGAAGGAAAGATGTATTTAATAATATTACTTTTGCCATTAATTAATACTTTATTTTTAGGTCTTGGTGGCCGATTTTTTGGTACAAAAGGAAGTGGGATTTTAAGTACAATTTGTATAGGTAGTAGTTGATTAATTTCTTTAATTTTAGCATATGAAATATTAATAAATGATGCTATAGTTCAAATTAATTTATATAAATGAATAGAAAGTGAATTATTAATAACACATATGGGACTATTATATGATAAAATTAGTATGGTTATGTTAGTTGTTATTACTAGTATTTCTGCTTTGGTTCATATTTATTCTACTAGTTATATGTCTGATGATCCACATGTTCCTAGATTTTTATGTTATTTATCTTTATTTACACTATTAATGATGATATTAGTAACAAGTGATAATTATTTACAATTATTTATTGGATGAGAAGGTGTCGGTATTTGTTCTTATTTATTAGTTGCTTTTTGAACTACTCGTATTCAAGCTAATAAAGCTGCTATAAAAGCAATAATCGTTAATAGAGTCGGGGATGTCGCGGTTATTTTAGGTTTTATTCTTATTTTCTTATCTTTTGGTTCTTTAGATTATATTACAACTAGTGTAGTAACACAAATAAAAAAAGAATATATAGGAATATTATTATTAATTGGTGCTATTGGTAAATCTGCTCAATTAGGATTACATACTTGGTTACCTGACGCAATGGAGGGACCAACCCCTGTTTCAGCATTAATTCATGCAGCGACTATGGTTACAGCTGGTGTTTTTTTATTAATAAGATCTTTCCCCCTTATTGAAAATGTTCCTTCTACTCTTCTTATTATTACTATTTTTGGGGCTTTAACTGCTTTTTTTGGTGCTACTGTTGGTTTAGTTCAAAATGATCTTAAAAAAGTTATTGCTTATTCCACATGTAGTCAATTAGGTTATATGATTCTTATTATTGGTTTAGGTAGCCATACTGTAGGTTTATTTCATCTTGTTAATCATGCTTTCTTTAAAGCTTTATTATTTTTAAGTGCTGGTTCTGTTATTCATACCTTAGTTGATGAACAAGATATGCGTAAAATGGGTGGATTAATACATTCTATACCTTTTACTTACTCTGTTATGCTTATTGGTTCCTTTTCCATCATGGGTTTCCCCTATTTAACTGGTTATTATTCTAAAGATTTAATTTTAGAATTAGCTTATTCTCATAGAAATCTTCTTCTTCCCTCTAGAGGTTCCGTTTTCGCTTTCTGATTAGGCACTATCTCCGCCTTTTTAACTGCTTTTTATTCTATTAGATTAATTTATTTAACTTTTATTATTCCTCCTAATTATCCCAGAGATTCCTTTAAATTTCCTCTTAAGGCTGACCCTATCTTGTTTTTTGTTTTCCTTTTCTTATCTTTTGGTGCTATTTTTATTGGTTATTTAACCCAAGATATTATTATAGGTGAAATAAGTCATCCTTTGGTCCCCCCTTTAATAAAAATACTTCCCACATTAATGGGCTTATTTGGTATGTTTTTTTGTCTTTTTTTATGAAAATTTTGACAATTTATCCCTTTTGGTTTCTTTTGAAAGGGTATTTTACCTATTTATTATTTCTTAGGTGGTGCTTGACAATTTAACCATATTTTCTCTTATTTAATTATTGTCCCTGTCTTTAATTTTGGAGACAAAATAACTTATAAAATAATTGATAGAGGTTTATTAGAATTAATTGGTCCACAAGGTTTAGTTTTTCTTTTTATTAGAATCCTTAGGACCCTCAGTCATTCTCAATCTGGTGTTTTATCTGGTTATGCTTTAATTATTTTAAGTTTCTCTATAATTTTCCTAACATTATTTATATATTAATATTGTCCGAGATAAAAATGAATAATACCCTATATATGGAGGGATTAGCTTTGCAAATTCCTTATGAATTCATACCTATAGTAACATATGGTAATGTATCTTTTGTACAACTTTTATTAACTTTCTCTATTTTTATTATTCTCTTAAGAAAACCTAGTTATATTAATTTATATATTGCTTTATTTACTATTTTTTTTTGCTTGTGTTATAATTTTCCTATTTTCACTAATATCCAATCAATAAATTATTCAAAGGAAATAATGGAAATATTGAGTATAAATACGAACACTTTGACACAGGAGGAGGTAAGACCAGGGGCAACAACAGAAAGTATAATCTTGTTGTGTTTAATGGGATTATGCTCCCTAGGTCCCCCTGGACCCGGTTTAGCTTTATTTTTAATAGTTGGTTTAGGTGGTTTATTAATTATTAACTCAGTTGATTATTTATCTATTTATTTAGCTTTAGAATTTCAAACTTTTGCTTTATTTATTTTAACTGCCTATGGTGCCCCTTTTCATGAAGAAGTTAAGAAAACAATAGGACCAGGATTAGTACATTGTGCGGAAGGTGGTTTAAAATATTGAATATTAGGTGCTATGTCTTCTGGTTTTTATTTATTTGGTTGTGCTTTATATTTTGGTATTACTGGTAGTGAAAATATGTTAGGAACAATATATCCAGGAATAATGGACACAAATATGGATCTTTGAGCTGGTTCTTTAGGTTATTTATTTATTCTTGTTTCTTTTTTATTTAAATTAGGTGTTGCCCCCTTTCATATGTGAACACCTGATGTTTATGAAGGTGCTCCTACTTCTACTACTGCTTTAATCGCTATTATTCCTAAATTTTCTATTTTTATTTTAATTATTGGTTTAGCTTTCTCTACTACTAAATTATTATTCTTAGTAGCCTTAGTTTCCCTTCTTATTGGAGCTTTAGGTGCATTAAATCAAACAAGAATAAAAAGATTATTAGCATATAGTGGTATTGGTCATATGGGTTTCATTTTACTTGGTTTATCTATTGGCTCTTATGATAGTTTCCATAATAGTTTTATTTATATTCTTATTTATCTTCTTACTATTTTAGCTTCTTTTACTTTATTATGTTCATTAGAAGAATTAAAAAGAACCCCTCTTGGACTTATTATAGATTTTTCCCTATTTTCCCGGGGATATCCTTATTTATCCTTTTCTATCGCTATTTTATTTTTATCTTTAGCTGGTATCCCTCCTTTATTAGGTTTTTTGGGTAAATGATTAATTTTAGTTGGTTCTATAAAAACAGCTTTAACATTTTCTTTACCTATCTATTATTGAGGTTCTTTTATCGCTGGTATTTGTGCTACCCTTTCCGCTTTCTATTATATTCGTATTGTTGCTACTCTTTATTTCAATATTTCTAGACCTTTAGATAATAATTTTATTAATTATTCTCCTTCTGTCCCTCTTTCTTTCCTTTTTCTTTGAGAATCTTTATTATTACCTTTACCTCCCTTTCCCTTAAGTCGCTCTATTTTAATTGGCCTTTATCTTTATTTTATTCTTTTCCTTATTTTTACTCCTCAATCCCTATTTTTATTGTCTCATGAAGCTATTTTAGGTATCGTTTAGGTATCGTTTCGTTCTTTTCCCCCTTTTGGGGCTTTCACATTGTAGTTGTAAATATACTGTTGATAAGAGTTGAACTTATAAGAGACAGAGCCTAAATCCGTCATGTCTACCAATTGCATCACAACAGTTTTGGAGTGTACAGGACTTGAACCTTTTTTTATAGTTTGCAAAACTATTGTTTTTCCAGTTAAACTAACACCCCTAAGGAAAAAGGTTTTTCGCATACAGTCTCTGAGGTACTCAATAAGATTACCTGCTGATTGTCCTTTTACTTTAGGGGTTCCCAGCATATAGCGAAATGATAGTTCATAGAACCGGCCTAATAAAACCATGCCTAAATAGCCAAAGATTTGTTTTTTATAGGAGAAAAGGGATAAGATTTGGGATATTATTCCAAAACCTGGTAATATTAATATATATCATGACTGTTTTGGGTGTGCCCCTTTTAACCGTCCCTTTCGGGGCGGATCGGACTTTTTCTTCAATACCCTTTAAAGAAGAGAGAGAGAGAGAGAGAGAGGATAATGCCTAAATAATTAAACGGTATAATACCCGTTTTACACGCGGGTTTTGATGGTTCAATTCCATTTTTAGGTTTTCGCCTCTCAACATAATTTTTCTATATAATTTAATAGTGGTGTTATAATTATAAAGTAACTAAAATAAAATATAGTAGAAATACGACCAATAAGAATATAAGGATCCTCAACAGGTTGAGAACCAATTCAGGTTAAGATAAGGAAATCACCAACTAATAATCAAAAAAAGAATTTAGCAAAGGGACGGAAGGATAAACTACGAATACAAAAACCAAAGGAAGAATGTTGTGGTTGAAGTAAAGGAAGAAAAACTAATATAATAATACTGGCAAATAAGGCTAATACACCTCCTAATTTATTAGGAATAGATCGTAAAATAGCATAAGCAAATAAGAAATATCATTCAGGTTGAATATGAACAGGAGTAACTAAAGGATTAGCTTGAATAAAATTTTCAGGATCTTGTAATAAAGTTTCTATTGGTGTTAATATTCCTATTATTACTAATGATGCTAATAATAACACAAAACCTACTATATCTTTTATTGTAAAATATATATGAAATGGCGATTTATCTAAATTATTTGCTACACCTAATGGATTATTCGAACCTTTTTCATGTAAAGCAAGAAAATGAGTAAAAATTAAACCAATTAAAACAAAAGGTAATAAATAATGAAGACTAAAAAATCTATTAAGAGTACAATTACCTACTGAGAATCCTCCTCAAATTCATTCAACAATAGAACCACCTATATATGGTATTGCTGATACTAAATTAGTTATTACAGTAGCCCCTCAAAAAGACATTTGACCTCAAGGTAAAACATAACCGATAAAGGCAGTTAACATCATAATAAAATAGATAAAAACACCAATAATTCAAGTTAAAACACGATGATAACCACCATAATAAATACCTCGGCCAATATGGCAATAAACACAAATAAAGAAAATTGAAGCTCCATTAGCATGCATATATCTTATTATCCAACCATAGTTTACATCTCTTATTATATGTTCTACTGAAGAAAATGCTAATAATATATCAGAACGATAATGCATAGCAAGAAAAATACCAGTAAGAATTTGGATAAATAAACAAAGAACTAATAAAGAACCAAAATTTCATCAATAATTAATATTACTAGGAGTGGGAAGATCAATCATATCATTCCCCATAAGTAAAATACTTGATTTTCTTATTCTCATTTTTATATACCCCAAAAAAACGGGAGAAAGGTTTATAGATTGAGTAGGAATTGAACCTACATAGTAAAAAACACTCCGTTACAGGGAGCTGCATAAACCATTCTGCCATCAATCTTTATTTGGGGGGAGCTGCATAAACCATTCTGCCATCAATCTTTATTTGGGGGGGTGGGACCCGAACCCACAACTTCAGAGTCAAATTCTGATGTTTTACCTGTTTAACTACCCCCCATAGCAGAGTTAGGAATTGAACCTAAATCAATGGGGCATGAGCCCAGTAACTTACCATTAGTCGACCCTGCCTATGAAAGAGACGAGTCGAACGTCTATCCTACGCCTTATCAAGACGTCACTATACCCTTTAAGCTACTTTCACCCGAGCTGTACTCGGTAAAGGCTAACCCCTTAATAAATTTAAAGCTTTTATTGTTATAGTCCCTGTTAATCTATAATATGCTGTTAATACTGCTAATCCTATTGCTGATTCTGCTGCTGCTATTGTTAAAACCATAAGAGAAAATATTATACCCGATAAATCATCTAGTACAACCGAATAGGTAATAAACATAAAAGAAATAGCTAATAAAATTAATTCTATTGACATTAAAATTAGAATTATATTTCTCTTATTTATTATTATTCCTGAGACTCCTATTGTGAAAAGTATTATTGATACTAATAAAAAACCTGTTGTCATTTCTATATCCTTTTTTTTAAAATAATGAAAAGGGTATAATATCAGATGAGCAGGAGTTGAACCTGCGCCACTTACACCCAAAGCAAGTAATCTTCCCCTAATCTATCATCTAGGACTGTCGTGAACCCGAAGGTCCCAGGTAGATTTGAACTACCGTACAAGATTTTGCAGATCTTTGTTCTTCCATCTGAACTACAGGACCTATTAATACTCTAACTTTAAAGATTAATCAAGAACACTTTCCAGTACTCTTGCTTTGTTACGACTTACTCAACCTAATAAAAATATTCACAATAACTCCACCAGTTCTGGGGACATAAACAAAGTCCATCTTTTTATAGACCACCAAAAAAAAGAAGGTGTTTCGTTACATATTTCTTACTTGGTAGAGTTGACGGGCGATTTGTACGAACACTAGAGCCATATTCACCGTAACGCTCTACTTTACGATTACTATTAAATCCAACTTATAAATATCATTTCAGATACTTATCCGAACTTTTTAGTTAATAAAATTGATATTAAAAAGAATGTAGCGCATAAAAAGGGAAAAATATCCCAAGCCCAGAACATAAGGACCATGAGGACCTGACGTCATCCCTTATTTTTTCAAATGGGGGTTAAGTTCGTTGAAAATGCCTCACAACACAAACTGACGACGGCCGTGCGATACCTGTTAATGTAATTGTAACCCAAGGGGAAGAAAAAGAGGGAAAAAAAACAAAAATACAAGTTCAGGTAAGGTTAAACGCGGATCATCGCATTAAATGACACGCTCCTCTAATTGGATTAGTGAACCGCCAAATTTTTTGAATTTCAACCTTGCGATCGTACTATTCAGGCGGAATCTTATCGAGTTATCAGTGGGGGTCCCCCCCGTTAGATCAGGTTTTACAACAATAGACTACCAGGGTATCTAATCCTGTTTGTTCCCTATGTTTTCGTGAATAAAGCTACAGAATCTTGTGGTAATTTACCTTCGTCTTCGGTGTTCCTTTTTAGATTGAATCATTTCACCAATACCTAAAAGTTCCAATTACCTTTCTTTCTTTCTATTATTACTCTCTTCACACTTTACGCCTGATTTCTGATTAAAACTTAGACCAGACGTTTCACCGCGTCTGCTGGCACGTCTTTTTGACGGTCTTTTTTCGCTACATCTCTGGGTCCAACTTTCGTTAATTGCCCAATATTCTCTACTGCTGTGGTTCAATTCGAACCGTAATCCTTATTATCAGTATCACTGTGACCTCTCGGCTACGCATCATAGACGGAAGATTCCTGTCTAATACGAGTCCCTATCTTTCCAAAATATAGATATTTTTATCCCTTCGTATGGGTAAAATATGGACTTTACTCACCTGTTCGCCGCTATTCTTTTTGAATTGCTGACTAGCATGTATTATAAGTGCAGCTAGCTTTAAACCTTCCTCAAAATCAAAGGATTTTCCATTGTTTTCTTAGGACAAATAAACAATTTTTAGTTATGGTTTTTCTCCCATTCTATTGGGTTTTTTTTCCCTATGTGGAAATTATCTTTTTCCGTTGTTTTTAAATATTTTTTTTATAGACTTCTTGCTTGAGTTGCTTTCAGCAATTATTCTTATTTATCGTAGCTACTCAAAAGGGTTGGTTTTTTTCCCCCCCCTCTAATCACCAGAGGATAAAAACTATTCGATCCTTTCGTACTAGAAAGTAAATTAAAAAGAATTTAAGAAATGAATTCTAGATAGAAACCGACCTGGCTCACGCCGGTCTACTGGGGCCTGTAAAAAAACCCCAAGAACCGTACGGGACAGTTTCCTGTCATACGGCTCATACCAAATTAACGAAGTTTAATAAAACAACGAAGATGGTTTGCTTAAGTCAGCAAACTATCACCTTCAGGGGTGATAATGCTATCCACCTCATTACAAAATGGCATTAGCTTTTTAAGCAATCTTCTACCTGCTAATCATTACGTCCATTTGTTACTATAAGACGCTAGGATTCTGTTAATTAATCCAGATTAACAGGCTTACCGAGTTCCATATAACATATATTACGCTCTCCTTAGGCTCCTGCTATACACCAAAAGTAATATACCCTCTAGCCAAATTAAGAGTCCAATAATTTAGCTTACTCATGGGGCTTACACAGATTTATATATTAGCCATAGAGTGCTAACCTAGCAACATTAAGTTTACATTGTCTTACCTGCTAAGAACAGGAACCTCACGATACCTGGTCTGGTAATAGGTTTACCTCAAGAGGGAAAGGTAGCAGAATTTCACTGCATTATGATATATGACTTCTCGTCGCACAGAACTCAAATCATGTATGATTTTAATGGACGAACAGTCCAACCCTTGGAAGCGGCTACACCTCCAGGATATCACAATTCAACATCGAGGTCGCAAACATCGTCAGCGATAGGTACTCTTAAACGATATTACGCTGTTATCCCCATGGTAACTTTTCTTCGTTGATCGTTGGCTATTCCACTTTATACCAACGGATCACTATGACCCGCCTTATCCCCTTTGGGGGCCTGACGTCTGTTCGGGTTGTCGCCCTCACAGTCAAACAAATTGTCTTCTTTCCACATTTTCTCTTTTTTGTCATATGTTCACCTTCGATACTTTTTAGAAGGTGGTCGCCCCAACCAAACCATCTTACTTGTACTTTTTTTGTCTTTTTTCCCTTTTTCTTGAGTGGTTTTTCATTTTGTCGATTTTTTCTTTCCACTTAGACTACACTAGAAAAGATAGAAGGAGACAATACAAGTATTTAGTAAAGCTCAATGGGGTCTTCTCGTCTTAGAATTCATAGATGGTATCTTAACCATCATTCCAATTTCACTGGGTTTAATATTGAGACAGTGGAGCCCTCGTTAAGCCATTCATACAGGCCAGCAATTAACTGGCTAGTGATTACGCTACATTATCACGGTCAGAGTTACCGCGGCCATTTAATTGTCCTTATAGATTTTGGAGGTGTTCCCCCTTTTATCCTTTCAGATACAATCATTGGGCAGGCATCATTTTCAATACTATCGGTTTTTCCGTTTATTTCGCTGAAAACTATGTTTTTGGTAAACAGTCGAGGCTCCCTGATATCTTATAAAGACATTTTATGAAATTTCCTTCTCTTTTAATGTCCTCCACGCTTCTCGTTATCTTACGCGTGCAACTTGCCGAGTTCCTTAATATTAATTCTCCCTTTTTTATTGCCCACTTGTGTTAGTTTTCAGTACAGTCTCATTTATTCTAATTCTTTCCTGGGTTATTAATTGCTGTATCTTAGAATTTAATTACCATCGAATTAAAGGATTGTGCTATTAACACCCCCGTTTATCTTAGGGACTGATTCACCCTTTCCTCCTTTTTTTTGAAGGACCTTGAAAACCTTGGGCAAAAGGGGTTTATTCTCCCCCATTAGTTACTCATGTTCGCATTATCTCTGTTTATATTATTAAAACAAGTTCTGCTACCTTTAAAAAAACCATAGTTTTGGGAGAGAAGGGGGTAGAGTTGGTCCAACCGCAAAAAGTGACTGATCTGGCCACCCCCTTTCTTAAGCCACCAAAATGTTAGAGATTTTAATATTTATCGAGTGAACTGTTACGAACTCTTTATTAAATAGCTGGTACAAGGCCTATTAACTCGTTGTCTTTATTTTAATACCTCTTTCACACTTAGAAATCTTTATATCTCGACATGTGATCTTTGTGCCCTCCTTCCGCTGTTGGTCCTAACTTTTACTAAAACCTATTCTACCACTTTATCTGGTTCTTTTTCTCTTCTTTTAGGCTACCTTTCCATCACTTGGCCCCCGGTCCTCATTCAAAAGTAGGGAAACATAGTTGGTGTACCTGGGATCTCGAAGAGTCTCTCACCTTCGTTGAATTATTTCCTTGATTTCTCCACCTTTATCTCTTTTACTTTGCTCAGCCGGGGGAACCCCAATTAAAAAAACCTAAGGAAAAGAAGCATGATAAAGACACTTAGTTGATGTCTTCGCATTTTTCTTTTTTTACTCATATGGTTTCTTCTCTCTTTTCTTTTTAATAAATTAATATTATACTTATAAATATATAAGAATAACCAATACAATTAGCAGAATGATCATAATTTTATAGTGTTACCTCAACCGAAGGTTATTTAGGGTGAACCTAGGGAGAAGAAAAAATAAGGGAGGATACCAGGTTACTGTATAACAAAGACATAGTTTCAATAAATAATACGTGTGAAAATTAACGACCACTAATGTGCTAAGGTAGCTTAATAATTAGTCTTTTGTTAACTATCTCCCTTATAGAGTAAATAATCTCTTATTAAAACCCTACAGAGTTAAAGGAGAAATAAATTAACTATATTTTACCTTATCTATGTTACTTATATGTTCGGCTTTAGCCTATAAAACTTGGACTATTTTCTAACACTTAGATGAATAGTACTAACCACTTTCCTGTCATCACCCACATTTACTCACTTATCACCTCTATCCCTATATTCTTTTTCTCTTCTTTAACCAAAGAGATAAAGGTGGAGAAAGCAAATTCAAAGAAAAAACATAAGGAATCAAATAAAACCTCAGTAAGGAAAGAAAACAGGAAAACCCTTTACTTTATATCATAAGAGTTAGGACTAATTGAGGAAACGAAGGTACATGAGTAAAATATAAACAACGCGGACTCAAAGGCCCTTCCGTTTGCCTTTATTTTAGACTATATTAAACAGGAGAAAAAAGAAGACGAAAAACCCTAGCAGTTTTTATAAACACGTGTACTATCCCTACCTGTTCTAGCCAGTGCCCCTACTTCTCATTGATCTAAACCTAACATTGACCCCATGGAGCTGGTGATTCCTACACCTATTCTGGTTCTTTGTACACCCTGAAGTATTCTTCCTTTTTCTCTTACATCATAGTAAATAGTATAAGGAGAAAGAAACCTCAGCCACAATAGTTAGAGTCATCTTTTGAGCCTTTGGTTTAGCCACAATAGTTAGAGTCATCTTTTGAGCCTTTGGTTTAGCCAATAAAAGGAGTATAGCTAGACACTTATGTTCCCCCTCCTTTTTCACCGAAAAAAGAACCTAAGAACATTGATAAAGAAGAAGAACGAAAACCCAATCTCCCATGACCCAACAAATAAAAACCCAATCTCCCATGACCCAACCCACACTTACTTATCACCTCTATCTTTTTCCCGACACCCTCTTTTTTTCTAAAATAAACCATAGTAGTAGGCAAAGAAAATACCAACAATCACCTTCTCTAGAAAGGAACCAGGAAAAAAAGATACAGAACCTATGAATTAATAGATATAAATTTCTAGTTTTATTCTTTTTTTTATCTCAACAGACGAAAGATAAGGGGAAAACACAGTACCCGGACGTATAAAGTATTTTTTACCCAAAGAATTATTTATGGTCAAAGAAATCTGTTGAGACCTATTACTCTGGAAACAGTAACCAATGACTTAACCATTTTTCCTTAAGAAACCCTTTAATAAAATACTTAGATTCATTAATATCAATAGCTGCTCCCATTCATCCTTTTCTACATTTCTTAGAGGGTTTTGGACGAAAAATCTATCAAACGCCCATGCTAACGGAGCATCACTTATTTTCATCAGCATCTACACCCATATAGAGGTATAAAAAGAAAACCAATCCTTTAGTTACTCATATCCAACTAGAATGATAATAATAACAAATGTATACAATATACCGCTCAATAACAAACTTGGTGGGGTGGTAACACTAGTAATATCAATAGCTATCTTATACACATTACCTTTTTTCAAAAAGATCAAGAATTATTTCAATCTTTTTAGTAGGTTTGTTTTAAAGTACCTTTTTTTAGGACAAATCATTACAATAATTTATTAATATTTAAAGGTGGAGTAGTTTATTCTTTAAAGAAGAGAAAAAGAGGAGTACACTTATAACGACCTAATATAGGAGTACACATATGACTACCTAATGTAGGAGTACACATATGACTACCTAGAAGCCCCAATTAATCTTTGCTAGGTGGATAAAAATAATCTCTTATTAAGCTAATTAACTCAAAGGAGCTTTAAAAACAGATAAACCTATTAATAAAATAGTGGTAGGATACGCCAACCCACAAATAAAAGCACCACCCAACCATAATCTAGCAAGGGAGATAAACACCCCACTAGGGAAAATATACTTAAAGTGGAGCTTATATGCTGAGGAAACACCCCCCCATGTACCAGCTATTTAATAACCTTATTAAGATAAATTAAACATCTTAATAAAGTAAGCTTAAACCTATAAAGAAAAGCATAAGTACCCAACAAAAAAAAGAGTAAGAACCGAAAAAGGAAAAAGTATTGATAGCTAAGAGGTCTAAAGCGTCTGCCTTGAAAGCAGACGGCCGTTTTCCGGTCTCCGCGGGTTCGAATCCTGCTCAATATTAATAAACTAAGATATATACGGGGGGGTATAGAGGAGGGGGGAAGGATTAGGAACCCCATCAATAAACAAAAACATAAAGGAAAAGTCAAACAACATCAACAAAATGTCAATATCAAATAGCAGCTTCTAAACCAACATGCCGACCAGTAGTAAATTGATTAGACAGTAATCTAAAGAAACAAACAGTTAAAAAAGTGGTACCAACCAAAACATGTAAACCATGGGTCCCAGTTAACATAAAGAAAGTAGCACCATAAACAGAATCGGATATTGCAAATGAAGTTTCTTTATATTCAAATGCTTGTAATCCTGTAAATATAATACCAAGAACAATAGTTAAAAAAAGACCAAGTATTGCATTAGTTCTTCCACCACCAATAATAGCATGATGGGCTCAAGTAACGGTTGCTCCGGAACTTAATAAGATAGTTGTATTAAGTAAAGGAATAGCAAAGGGGTCTAATGCTTCTATTCCATTGGGGGGTCATAAACCCCCTAATTCGACACTTGGGGCTAAACTACTATGAAAAAATGCTCAAAAGAATGCAAAAAATAAACAAACTTCGGACACAATAAATAAAAACATACCCAATTTTAGTCCTCTAACTACTATTTTGGTATGATGACCTTGATGTGTACCTTCTCTAATAACATCTCTTCATCATACCACCGATGTTATTATTATTATTATTAATCCTGTTAATGCTAATCTATAATCACTATAATGAAAATATACAACTGCACCAGATGTAAATAAAAATGCTCCGGATGCCCCTACAAAAGGTCATGGACTAGGGTCAACTAAATGATATGGATGATATACTAAAGACATTTTTTTTTGGGGGGGGTTTCGAACCCCATTAGTCCGTGGGAGAAAAAACTCCCTTCTTATCTCGAAGGGTAAAATAATGTGCTAGGTGAAATTAAAGGATGTTTGTTAGTTCTCTCCCGGAGGGGAGATAATAAGGAAGTATGGGGTAGGAAGGTTGCCCCAAGGTTATGAGCCAGTCCGGTCTCGATGTAAATCGAGATGTGTCTCGGGCCACCTCCTTTCTTTAGCTCTAGGGACCCAATCTTTGCTATGCCATGTTAGCCATCGGTATTTTAGGATTTATTGTTTGGGCTTAGATGGGCGTGTGATAGAGTAATTTATCATATTATTATATGACTATATGCTGGGAAACCACATTTCGGGTTAATCAGCAGGTAACGGTTTTATCGGTTCCTCAGAGACTAAACGTCATACCCTAAGGATTAGGTGAAGATATAGTCCCATTGGGAAAAAACTCCCGTACATCACATGTTTACAGTTGGAATGGATGTTGATACTAGAGCTTATTTTACAGCTGCTACTATGATTATCGCTGTACCAACCGGAATAAAAATATTCAGTTGATTGGCAACAATAAGTGGTAGTGGAAGAAATTTAGTATTGGCAACACCAGTTGTGTGAGCTATTGGTTTTATTTTCTTATTTACAATAGGAGGTTTAACAGGAATTGTTTTATCTAATAGTTCTCTTGATATATTATTACACGATACTTATTATGTGGTTGCTCATTTTCATTATGTATTATCTATGGGTGCTGTTTTTGCCATATTTGCTGGTTTTTACTTCTGATTTGGGAAAATAACAGGATATACTTATAATGAGGTATATGGGTTGATTCATTTTTGAATCATGTTTATTGGTGTTAATCTTACTTTCTTCCCTCAACATTTTCTTGGTTTGGCAGGGTTACCCCGAAGATACGCAGATTATCCGGATAATTTTGAAGATTTTAATCAAATAAGTTCATTAGGGTCAGTTATATCTATTATTGGTGTTATTTGATTTACTGTAGTTATATTTGATGCTTATTATAGAGAAGAACCATTTGATATTAAAAAATGAACAAAAACCCCATTAGTTCCTTTTTCAAACCAACCTGCTCATTTTGATACATTAGAATGATCTTTATCTTCACCCCCTGAACATCACACTTATAATGAACTACCTTATATTTTTGGGGGTCCTAAATCCTCATAGTAGGCCTGGCTGACCTAATTATCTGTGGTCGCCTGTGCCCGCCCATATAATTAAATAGTATAATATCTTCCTTCCAAGTAGAATTTGGGGGTTCAATTCCCCCTATGGGTAACATAACAACATCGGGTTGTAGTTTAATTGGTAAAACATCAAGCTCATAACTTGAGTAATGGAGGTTCAATTCCTCTTTTCCCGGTGGACCAACTGTTTTCTCCTACATATAAGATGAATCCAGAATTTAAAACTATTTTCTATATTATCCCTTTGGGGATTTGTCTCATTTTACTTTTAATCTTTATTGCATCTGCTTTTGGGTATTCAAGAGTGGGCCAAAGTAGGCCGGATCCAGAAAAGAATTCAATTTACGAATGTGGATTTGATCCTTTTGGGAAAATAAGGACCCCTTTTGCAATAAAGTTTGCATTAGTTGGAATTTTATTTATGATTTTTGATATAGAAATATCTTTATTGATTCCTTGAACTATTGTTTTTAATCAGTTAGACTCTTTTAGTACTTGAATTGTTTATATTTTTGTGTTAATATTAACAATAGGATTAGCTTATGAATGATTAAAAGGAGGACTAGAGTGGGAATAAGGCCATCTTTATTTCTCCCACCGAGATAAAACACCCTGAGAAAAAAAAAT